TAGATAAAAACACATCAAAAAAAGAAGTTTAGAATCCCTCCCCCTCTTTCTTTGGTTTTTTGAGGGAAGGGGGTATTATCATATATTTTTTGTATCATTTTGGCGACATGGCCGAGTGGTAAGGCGGGGGACTGCAAATCCTTTTTCCCCAGTTCAAATCCGGGTGTCGCCTGATCTACAAGAGAATTTGAATAGGTAGGTTATTCCGTTTTGTTGATAAAATTCTATTCTATTAACGGAAGCTAGTGTGGAAAAAGGACTCTTGAGACTTGTTTGATTCAAAATTCTAAGCAATTGATAAATCTTGAAATGATAGTCCTTTCACTCCACTCCACTGTAGTGTTCGTCTACGGATTGGGTCTTGAATAAGATTGGATAGGGATGGGGGGGGGACGAGAAATAAAATTCCAATTGTTGTTGGGGGGAACCTTGTATACAGACTCATGTAAAGTATATGAGCGCTTCCACATTTATTCAATATTAGTTAGTTAGATTAAGAAAATGGAATATCGAATTCGATTTATTTTTTAGATTTATTAAAATTTGGAATAGTTCGAATTTTATATTTATATTCTTTCATTTTTATTCTAATTCTTTCTTTTCGCTAACCCCTAGTCAAAGAATTTGAGAGGCAGTTTTCCGATTGTTTTAGAGAACAAATCGGAAGACGGTAAGGATTAAATCAAATAGAAATAAGAGATGCAAATAAGAGTATGAGTATGCAAAGTAATCTATCTTGATTCTATATTTTTGACTTTTGACTTAATGAAATCAAATGGCGGGCAAAAAAAACATAGGTCTTTTTTTTATTCCTACCTGTTAGTAAGATTAATTTCTTGAATACTTCATAAGGGGATCTCTGGAGATTTTTTCTTTCGCCTTACTATTTTTCAATTTGACTAGAAATCAGATAAGAACTTGTTAGATGTTCTAATTGGATTTATTTGATTGTTTCGTCAATGGTGTTATCTCAGAATTCTTTTTTGACTCTGTACCAGTGATTCCACCATTATTATAAAATGATTAATAATTATTATAAAATAAAGTAAACAATAATGAAATAATTCATTCAAGAGATAGGAGACAAAATGGACATGGATATCGTAAGTCTTGCTTGGGCTGCTTTAATGGTAGTTTTTACATTTTCCCTTTCCCTTGTAGTATGGGGAAGAAGTGGACTCTAAGGGTACTACTAATTGAGTTAAGGGATCAAACTGTATCAATTGTTTTATAGCTGGGTTCCAAAATTTTTTAACTATTGAATTTAGTTATTTTATTAATTCATATTAATAAAATGAATACTACTTAATGAAATGCAATTATATCTGCATTTTGAAATTCTATTGTATTCCATTGATGTAATGATGTAATGTATTCTAGGTAGAATATTGAAAGTAGAATATTGAAAATAGAAAATATTCGTTAAATCAAACAAATATTTGAATTGTTACCATCTTTGTATATAGATAGAGTCAAACTTTATACACTACAATAATAGAGAATATAGTAGAAAGAAATCAATTTCTTTCTACTATACTATATGGATTTCATAGAATTCTGCGGATTGTACATTTCATTTAAAACTAAGACCCTCAATTGAAATCCTTTTTTCATTTTTTTTATTCAATCACTGTCATTCCATTGATAAGAAATCAGAAGTCATGTTAAAGTAAAATTAGTCACTTTGACTTACCGTTTTTACGTAAATTATAAGTAAAAAGGCAGTAGGAACTAAAATGAAGAGTGCAGTAGCTATAAATGCAAGAATATTGACTTCCATAATCTCTATGTTTTCTTTCTCTTTAATTTCGAATAAATACTTCGGGATTTAATCCCATAGAAATGATAAATCTTTCGTCTCTAAATTCAATGGTATAAATTTTATCTCGATGATATCAAATCGTATCGATATCACGAATAACAATATCTGAGTTATCAAATCGATTCATCGTCGAGAATTAAATAGTATAACATAGTAAGATCTTTTATCCATACCCCCCCCCAAAAAAAATGACTTTCTGATGCAATCAAAAAGTCATTTTCCTCATTTTCCTTAAACGAAAGAAAGGGGATCCCTTTTAGAAAAAATATTTTTTTGTTATTTTTATTCCCTTTCACATACGAAATGAATTGATATTTTTTTTTTTCATTGGATTTGTATCCATCGGGACTGGCGGGGCTCGAACCCGCAGCTTCCGCCTTGACAGGGCGGTGCTCTGACCAATTGAACTACAATCCCAGGAAAAAATCGTATAGCATACATACATATTCTGATTTATCTATCTTAAAATAAATATAATATACGGGCCCGCACTTTAGCGAGATCAACACGGATTGCGCGTAATCCGTTTGTTATTGCCAAATCGATTGAAAAATGAATGAATCAATGAAAAAAAAAAAGAGTCTTTTTTTTTTTTTTACTTTAACCCTTTCCTTAGACTTTATACTTATGGATACTGTAAGGAATTTAGCAAAATCCGAATTAGTGGAAAAAATCCGT